GTTATGTATCTAGGACCTTTGACGCAAATTGAGGCGTCTCTAACTCCATAGAGATTACTTCTCAATACAATTTCTTTCAAATTTAGTAAAATTTCTTGTATGGATTCTTCAATACCTACTATTGTAGAATATTCGTGTGGCACGTTCCAAAATTTTGCGCGTGTGATACATGTTCCTTCTATTTCTCCAAGTAAAGCTCTTCGCAAGGCAATACCGACAGTATCCGCTTGACCTTTTCTAAGTGGGGACAGAATGAAACGACCATAATAAAGACGCTTACTATCTACTCTTGATTCAACACACTTCCACTGTAGTGTTTGGGTGGATCCTGTTACCTCCTTTCGAACCATAATAGATTAGTATTTATTTGATCATTGAATCGTTTATTTCTCTTGAAAGCGGTTTAATTCTTTTACAGACGTCTTTTTTTAGGAGGTCGACATCCATTATGCGGCATAGGTGTTACATCGCGTATACAACTTAACCGTACACCACTTTTAGCAATGGCGCGTAATGCGGCATCTCTTCCGCTACCAGCCCCTTTTACCATAACTTCTGCTCGTTGCAAACCCACTGTACGAATAGCATCTACTGCTGTTCTTTGACCGGCATAGGGCGATGCTTTTCTTGAGCTTTTGAATCCACAAGTACCTGCGGAGGACCAGAAAACCACCCGACCTTGTGGGTCTGTAACAGTTATAATGGTATTGTTGAAACTCGCTTGAACATGAATAACCCCTTTTGTTATTCTACGTGCACTCTTACGTAAACTAAAACGGGCATTCCTACGCAAACCAATACGCACTTTCTTACGTGAACCTATTTTTGGTATAGCTTTTGTCATATTTTATTATCTCATAAATATGAGTTAGAAATAACAAAAAGAAAAAAAGATACAAAGATATCCGTTTCAGGGTTAAATATATCCTTTACTTTCATTTTTTGATTCGGAATTTGGACATTTCTGTGGGTACTTTTTTTACTTTTTAGAAAGGAAAGCTCCTTTTTTGAAAGATTACCCCTGTCTTTGTTTATGCTTCGGATTGGAACAAATGACTCTAATTCGCCCACGCCTACGAATCAGTCGACATTTTGTACAAATTTTACGAACGGAAGCTCTTATTTTCATATTTAGGTATTCCTTTCTTAAACTATGAATCTACTCTTTGGGAAAAAATAAGCCTCTTCACTTAAATTTTGAAATTTGGAATTTATTATCCTAGAAAAACCTAATCCTTTGAATCTTTGGTATCCTTCAAATCTTCAGTATCCTTCGAGTCTTCGGTACGCTTCGAATCCTTATGGGGAAGTCTATAAATTATACGCCCCTTGCTTGAATCATAACGACTTACTTCAATTTTGACCCTATCCCCCATCAGTATTCGTATAGAACTGGACCGGATTTTTCCTGAAATATAGCCCAGGATGATGGTGTCATTCTCTAAGCGAACTCGGAACATTCCGTTGGGTAGGGCTTCCGTAACTAAACCTTCGAAAGTAACTTTTGCTTCTCTCGGGTTTTTTTTTTCTCTCCTATTTTTTTTTTCTGTCATATTTTTTCTCCTATTTTTCTATTTGCATTTTCAAAATAGGAAGTTCAAGATAGAATTCGGGTACTATAGGTGGGGCTATTACCATATATAACATAAGACTTCCCCCCCAATTCTGTTTAGTCGAGCTTCTCGATCTGTCATTATACCTTGAGAAGTAGAAAGAATAGCAATTCCCATTCCGCCCAAAACCTTAGGAATTCTTTGATAGTTAGCATAAATTCGTAAGCCGGGTCGGCTGATACGCTTTAAAAAGGTTCTAGTTCTATATATTCCCTTTCTAGTCCTTCTCTTTTGATGTCGCAAAGTTGAAACCAAGAAATATCTGTTACTTTCTTGATGTTTCCGAACACTTTCAATAAAACCCTCTCGTAGAAGTATTTTAACAATGTTTTCGGTAATATTTGTAGATACTACTCGAACAGTTCCTTTTTTACTCATGTCTGCGTTTCTTATAGAGGTTAGTAAATCAGCAATAGTGTCCTTACCCATAAGATTCTAATTCTAGGTTCCTCCTAATTTTTAGATAATCAACATGTTTTCCTTTTTCTTTTTATTTTAGATTTTAAAGCATATACGTAAAACACAATCTACTAATTTTTTCTTTGATCTATATCTCATCTACTAGTATTTATAATACTTCAGGAGCTAATGAAACTATTTTAGTAAAATTCAATTCTCTCAATTCCTCGGCAATCGCGCCAAAAACTCGAGTTCCTTTTGGATTTCCTTTTTGATCAATGATAACTGCTGCATTGTCATCATAGCGTATTATTATACCATCTTCACATTTGAATTCTTTACATGTACGTACAATTACAGCTCGAATTACTTCGGATCTTTCTAGAGGCATTTGGGGCACTGCGTCTTTAATTACACCAACAATAACATCACCAATACGAGCATATCGCTGATTACCAGCAGCTCCTATGACTCGAATACACATCAATTTTCGAGCTCCACTGTTATCCGCTACATTTAAAAGGGTCTGAGGTTGAATCATATTATTTGGATTTCTATTTGTTATTTCACTGCAAAGGAATGAAAGATATATTGTCTCTCCAGAAGGAAAACCTGGGGTTTTTTATCTTCAATACTCCTTTTTTTTGGGGGGGTCTAGTCTATATCTCTAATCTAAGAAATTGGCTTCGTATGGGCATTTTACTGGCAGCTATGGAGATAGCTGCTCTAGCTATAGTTTCAGATACTCCACTCATTTCATAAAGTATTCGACCTGGTTTAACAACGGCTACCCAATATTCGGGGGATCCTTTTCCTGAGCCCATACGTGTTTCTGTGGGTCTTAGTGTAACTGGTTTGTCGGGAAATATACGTACCCAGAGTTTTCCACCACGACGTGCATATCGTGTCATTGCTCTTCGTCCTGCTTCTATCTGTCTCGCTGTAATCCAAGCGGGTTCAAGTACTTGAAGAGCATATCTACCAAAACAAATACGATTGCCTCGGCAGGATTTTCCCTTCATTCTTCCTCTATGTTGTTTACGAAATCTAGTTCTTTTGGGGTTATAGTCGATGGTTCTTTTTTAGTTCCATCTCTACTGCAAAACTGGACATGAGAGTTTCTTCTCATCCAGCTCCTCACGAATGAAATGAGAAAGCGTGCAAATTTCTCTAATTCCATAATATTTAAAAATATTACGGATAGATACACATAAATATATAATAGAATAGGTTTTTTTAAGGAATGTCCTTATTTTTACCCTTATTGAATCATAGTAAAGTATTCTAATCCAATAAAGATTTCGCGGGCGAATATTTACTCTTTCTTGTCTTATTTGTTAATTTATAACTTTATCAAATAAAGCAATTTTTTTGGTTTGTTTCGCCATCCCACCCAATGAAGTATTAGGATTCTTTTCAATAAAATCGATCCTATGCAGTCATAGGTTTTGTCGTTCCCACAGCTTCTCCTTTAATGGTTAGGTTTGAATCCTGCAACGGAGCTTCCAAACTTTCCGAGTTAATTTTCTCAGTTTTATTAACCTGGGTTGCTCTTTATTATTGCTTTAAATTTGTTTCACAAAATAAAATTACTATTTTTAATTTTTTCTTATTATATTATATTGATGCTTTATCACATTGCTTTTTATGATGTAATTCATAGACCATACACATAGGAATCTTATATCTTTCTTATTCTTCTTCCTTCTATCTATCATCCCTCCTTTTATCCACATCCCTTTAGTTTTGTTTCACAACCTAGAATCCGGTTTCTTTTTTAGCGAAAAAAATGCAGTTGCTACAACTATATGATAGATCTACTCATTTATGATAGATGTATTTATTCACATAGTGACTGTTTCTTTATTAGGATCTCGACAATACGAAGCAATAGGTTGGTTATTAGTTAATTTTCTATAATTACTAAGTTTTTTTCTATGTAGGGTTCGCTCAATTTTTTTGTTTTTTTTTTTGAATTTCCATTTTTGTTTTGACCCTAAAGAAAAAACTAACGAGTCACACACTAAGCATAGCAATTATATTAAAAGATTTATCAATTTTCATTAAATCTTATAGAAAGAGGTATAATTTCTTCTTTTTTCTGGGATTTTTGGAAAAATAAGGCTCTTGTCTTTTTTATTCTATTGCTGGTCAGAATGAGAAGGCAAGGTTAGTTATTCTTCTTCTACGAATATCCAAATTTTTACACCTAATACTCCATAGATAGTTCGAATTGGATAGCAGCAATAATCAATTTTAGCGCGAATTGTTTGGAGGGGAAGTCTACCCTTTTTGATGCATTCGGCACGTGCAATTTCTTTCCCTCCTAGACGGCCGGCAATTTTGATTTTGACTCCCTTTATATCTGCTTTTTTAGTTAATTCAATGGCTTTTTTCATTGCTTTTCGGAATGAAACTCTATTTTTTAATTGGAAAGCTATATATTCTGCAAGAATGTTAGGTTGTCTATAAGGTTCTTTAACTTTTTCGATAGCAATATTAAGTCTCTGGTTTACAGAATTTACTTCCTTTTGGATATCTTTCTCTAATTCTTCGATTGCTCCTTTTTTCTTTAATAAATTGGGGAATCCTATATGGATTATAACGTGAATTGTATCAATTTCTTTTTGAATTTCTATATGTGTAATTACTTCGGAACTTGAGTCTGATTCTATTTTTCTATTCGAGCTTTTTTTCCTATTCTTTTGTATATAGTTCTTGATACAATTCCGTATTTTTTTATCTTCTTGTAGACCTTCAGAATAATTTTTTGGTTGTGCGAACCAAAAGGAATGGTGATTTTGGGTTGTACCAAGTCTGAAACCGAGTGGATTTATTTTTTGTCCCATATTTTTCTATTCTATTTTTTTTTTTTTTTTACTGGGAATCGAAATCTTAGGTTGATCTAAAAGTTATTTAGATTTCTTTACTATATTTAGTACAATTGTTATATGACACATGGTTTTTTTTATAGGATAACCACGTCCTCGAGCCCGAGGTCTGAATTTTTTCATAATAGTACTCCTACTCACTTCGGCTTTTGTTATGAATAAATTAGCTTTGTCGAAATCTCTATAATGAGTAGCATTTGCTGCTGCCGAATAAACTAACTTTAAGATGGGATAAGATGCTCGATAAGGCATGAGGTTCAGTATCATAACGGTTTCCTCGTAGTAACGCCAGCGAATTTCATCAAGAACTCTTTGTGCTTTAAAAACAGACATATGTATGCGTTTTTGTGCTTTGAAAACCCGTTCGAACTTAAGTAGACGATCAGTTGGAACTTTTCTTGCGAGTTTTCGTAGCCCATTCTTCTTCTTCTTTATCCTAGGGGTATACTTTACCAATTTGAAACTTGTCATAAATAAGGTTATTCCCCGCCTACCTTTACTTTATTTGAATCCTATAAATTTTGTTTATTCTGAATCTTTCTATTCTGAATTCAGTTAACGACGAGATTTAGTATCCTTTCTTGCACTTTCATAACTCGTGAAATGCCGAGTAGGCACGAATTCCCCCAATTTGCGACCTACCATAGGATTTGTTATGTAAATAGGTATATGTTCCTTTCCATTATGAATCGCGATTGTATGGCCAACCATTGCGGGTAGAATGCTAGATGCCCGGGACCACGTTACTATAGTTTCTTTCTCCTCCTTCATATTGACCTTTTCTATTTTTGTCAATAAATGACGAGCTACAAAAGGATTCGTTTTTTTTCGTGTCACAGCTGATTACTCCTTTTTTCATTTTAAAGAGTGGCATCCTATGTCCACTATCTCGATCGAGGTATGGAGGTCAGAATAAATAAAATAATGATGAGTGGAAAAAAGATAAAATCCTTTAGCTGGATAAGGGGCGGATGTAGCCAAGTGGATCAAGGCAGTGGATTGTGAATCCACCATGCGCGGGTTCAATTCCCGTCGTTCGCCCATCGCATTATTGCAATGCAATTTTCCATATTCCTAGTTACGTATTTACTTACGGCGACGAAGAATAAAACTATCACTATATTTTTTCCTTTTCCTAGTTCTTCTTCCAAGCGCAGGATAACCCCAAGGGGTTGTGGGTTTTTTTCTACCAATGGGGGCTTTCCCTTCACCGCCCCCATGGGGGTGGTCCACAGGGTTCATAACTACCCCTCTTACTACGGGGCGTTTACCTAGCCAACACTTAGATCCGGCTCTACCCAAACTTTTTTGGTTCACCCCAACATTACCCACTTGTCCGACTGTTGCTAAGCAGTTTTGGGATACCAAACGGACCTCCCCAGATGGTAATCTTAAAGTGGCCAATTTACCCTCTTTTGCAATCAGTTTCGCTACAGCACCTGCTGCTCTAGCTAATTGCCCACCCCTTCCACGTGTGATTTCTATGTTATGTATGGCCGTGCCTAAGGGCATATCGGTTGAAGTAGATTCTTCTTTTTTCTCAAAAAACCCCTTCCCAAACTGTACAAGCTTCTTCCAAAGCATACGGCTTTCTAGATGTATATGACGATCTCTAGACAGATGGATCTTATATGAATCATATGATGAAGTACCACATGAGTGGATATATAGAAAAGGAATCCAAATCTGCCGAATCGCTCATGTTATGATCTTCTACATCCTAGGTCTCCGCGTTCCGTCATCTGGCTTATGTTCTTCATGTAGCATTCAGATCGAATGACTCTATGAAATTACGTCGATACTTCCACATATTATGGGTAACGTAGGAGACATCCCTATTTTCACCCGGGGGTTTTAATTACCACTGCTTAGCTTTCAATTCGCCTCTGACCATCAAATTAAATGTGAATAACCCGTCCTCCTCTCTTTGAAACAAGGGGCGCTTCCGGTTCTGTGCGTGCTTCAAACAATTTTGTCTTCTCCATATTACCATATCTCTAGAGTCAATAATTTTCTATGAGGAACTACTGAACTCAATCACTTGCTGCCGTTACTCAACAGTTTTCTGTTGAGGTCTATCCCGTAGAGGTAGTCAAATTGGATCAGTGATCGATTTTTAGGTTTCGTCGTAAACCTAATTGGTTACTTCCAATTACGTAAATCAATAGTTCAAACCGCACTCAAAGGTAGGGCATTTCCCATTGATATAGGAACTTTTGTACCAGAAACAATAGTATCTCCAATTATAGCCCCTCTGGGATGTAAAATATATCTCTTCTCACCATCCCCATAGTGTATGAGACAAATGTATGCATTTCGATTAGGGTCGTATTCTATGGTTACGATTCTACCAGATATGTCTTTTTGATTCCGTCGAAAATCGATTTTACGGTATAGGCGCTTATGACCTCCCCCTCTATGCCTTGCGGTAATGATTCCTCTGGCATTACGACCTTTACCACAACGGTGCCGTCCATGGATCAATTTATTTCGTGGATTGGATTTCACTTGCCTGTCTACGGTTCCCTTGCGTGTGCTCGGGATAGGTGTTTTGTATAAATGTTTCGCCGTATTATTAAGTATTCTCCTTTAGTTCT